TTTTTTTATTTATAGAAAAAATATTAAAAATGGTTCATAGTTAAAGTATAATAGATATATATATATACGTATATATATATATTAAATATTTAATTAATTAATATAATTAATAATATAATTAAATATTTAATTAATTATATATTTATAATATATTAATTAAATTCTTATTATATTATTAATTATATTAATTAATTAAATATTTTAATGAATATATATTGATTTATAATGATATTGTTTTTAATATAAATATTATGAAAAGGAAAAGAAAAGAAATATTTAAAATTTAATAATTTATATTAAATATTTTATATAAAAAAAAAAAAAAAAAACTATGGGAAAAAAATAATAAATAAATAAAAAAATTTTTTATAGTTTGAAAATTTATTATAAATTTATTTTACATATAAATTTTAGTGTTAATTTTTATTTATTTTAATAATAAATAATTTTTTAAAAGTAGTAATTAATATTAAAAATTTAAGAGATTAAGATTTAGTAATATAAAAATTAATAACAAATTTTGTGCCAGCAGTTGCGGTTAAACAAAAGTTAAATTAAATTTTATTAGTGATTAATATATAAATTAATAAAAATTAATTAAATATAAGATTATTAGGTGAAATTTTTATTTTATTTAAATTAATAAAGATTTATTTATTATTTAATAAATTTAATAAATAAACTAGGATTAGATACCCTATTATATAAAAATTTAAATTAATAATACTAAAATAGTAAGTGATTATTTATTGAAACTTAAATAATTTGGCGGTATTTTAGTTCATTTAGAGGAATCTGTTTATTAATTGATAATCCACGAATAAATTTACTTAATTTATTATTTTGTATATCGTTGTTAAAAAAATATTTTCAAATAAATAATAATATTTAGAAATTTTTATAATAAAATTAAATCAGATCAAGATGCAGATTATAATTAAGAATATAATGGATTACAATAAATTTATTTAAATGGATATTAATTTTTAATAGTTAATTAAAAGTGGATTTAAATGTAATTTTATTTAATTTAATAAAGTGATTTAAAATTGAAATATGTACATATTGCCCGTCGCTTTCATAAATAAGTTGAAATAAGTCGTAACAAAGTAGAGATACTGGAAAGTGTTTCTGGAAATAACAAATTAGAGCTTGATAAAAGTATTTCATTTACATTGAAATGATATTGAAAATTTTCAATTAATTTGATTTGGGATAAATTAATAAAGGTAAAAATAATAAAAATAATTTATAGTATATTATATTAAAATTGGGGGGTTTTAGTATTGATATAGAAAAAATTAAAAAATTTATAGTTAAATAGTATTGTAAAAGAAATTTAAAATATTTTGAAAATGAATTTATTTAAAAGTAAATATAATTTATTGTATCTTGTGTATCAGAGTTTATTAATTAAAAATTTAGATAAAAATATTTCTCGAAATTAAAAGAGATAATTAATTATAAAAGTTATTGTAGCATAAATATTTTTAATAATTAATTTGAAATGAAATGTTAATCGTTTTTAAAGATATCTAGTTTTTTTAGAAAAAAATTTAATTTTAAATTTATTTTATGAATTTTTTAATTAATTAATTAATTCAAATTTTAATTTTATATTTTAAGGGATAAGCTTTAAATTAAATTTTTATAATTATATTTAATTTTTATATTTAAAATTTTTAAAATTTATATTGTTTATAAATTTTATTTTATTATAAAAAATTTTAATTTAAATAAAATTTTTTAATAATTTAATTTTTTATAAAAAAATAATTTTTATTTATGAAAAATTAATTATAATGATAAAATTAGTATTAAATGAAATAAGATTATTAATGTTTAATAAATTAAATAAAAGGAATTCGGCAAATATATATATATATTCACTTGTTTATCAAAAACATGTCTTTTTGGGTATAATTTAAAGTCTAATCTGCCCACTGATAAATATTAAAGGGCTGCAGTATATTGACTGTACAAAGGTAGCATAATAAATAGTCTCTTAATTAGTGACTTGTATGAAAGATTGGATGAAATATAAACTGTCTCTAATTTATAAAAAGAATTTAATTTTTTGATTAAAAAGTCAAGATGTATTTAAAAGACGAGAAGACCCTATAGAGTTTTATATTAGTTTTTATTGAGATTATTTATTTATTTAATAATTAAAATTAATTTTAATATTTTATTGGGGTGATAGAAAAATAAAATTAACTTTTTTTTTATTTAAATCATTAATAAATGAATATATGATCCAAAATTTTTGATTAAAAATTTTAATATTTTATTGGGGTGATAGAAAAATAAAATTAACTTTTTTTTTATTTAAATCATTAATAAATGAATATATGATCCAAAATTTTTGATTAAAAGAAAAAATTACCTTAGGGATAACAGCGTAATTTTTTTTTTTAGTTCAAATAAGAAAAAGAGTTTGCGACCTCGATGTTGGATTAAGATAAAATTTATATGCAAAAGTATAAAATTTTGATCTGTTCGATCATTAAAATCTTACATGATCTGAGTTCAAACCGGTGTGAGCCAGGTTGGTTTCTATCTTTAAAAATATAATATATTTTAGTACGAAAGGAATTAATATTTAAATTAAATTTATTTTTAAGAATTTTATTAATTATTATAGTAGTAAATTAAAACTATTTTGGCAGAAAAATGTAGTGGTTTTAGAAATCATAAATGTATAATATTATTTATATAGGTAGTAAATGATATATATAGATTTATTAATAATTTTTTTAGGAATAATTATATTAATTTTGGGGGTTTTAATTGGAGTTGCTTTTTTAACTTTATTAGAGCGAAAAGTTTTAGGTTATATTCAAATTCGTAAAGGTCCTAATAAAGTGGGTTTAATGGGAATTTTACAGCCTTTTTCTGATGCTATTAAATTATTTACTAAAGAACAAACTTATCCTTTAAATTCTAATTATTTATCATATTATTTTTCTCCCGTAATTAGATTTATTTTATCTTTAATAATTTGGATAATAGTTCCTTATTATTTTAATTTTATTAGATTTAATTTAGGTATTTTATTTTTTTTATGTTGTACTAGATTAGGTGTTTATACGGTAATAATTTCTGGTTGATCTTCTAATTCAAATTATTCTTTATTAGGGGGATTACGTGCTGTTGCTCAAACCATTTCTTATGAAGTTAGTTTAGCTTTAATTTTAATATCTAGAATTATTATAATTATAGATTTCAATATGATTAATTTTTCAAGTTATCAAAATTTAATTTGATTTTTTTTTTTAATAATTCCTTTAAGATTGTGTTGATTTTCTTCAAGATTAGCTGAAACTAATCGTACGCCATTTGATTTTGCTGAAGGTGAAAGAGAATTAGTTTCAGGATTTAATATTGAATATAGAAGTGGGGGGTTTGCTTTAATTTTTTTAGCTGAATATTCAAGAATTTTATTTATAAGTTTATTATTTGTATTAATATATATAGGAGGTTATTCTTTAAGAATTTTTTTTTATTTTAAGTTAAGGTTTATTTCTTTTTTATTTATTTGAGTTCGAGGTACTTTACCTCGTTATCGTTATGATAAATTAATATATTTAGCTTGAAAAATTTATTTACCAATTTCTTTAAATTTTTTAATGTTTTATTTAGGTTTAAAAATTATATTAATATAATAATTTAATTATTATTTTTAGTATAAATTAATAGAATTATTTATTCTTTCTTAAGTTTTCAAAACAAATGCTTATAACAAGCTCATTAATTAATTGAAAATTAATTTATCTCAATAAATTCTAATAATAGGATTAAAAATATAATAAGAAAAATAAATAATTGTTAAAATTTGTCCAGTAATAATGTAAGGGTTTTCTACTGGTCGAGCTCCAATTCATGTTAATAAGATGATAGTAGATACTATAATTCAAAATAAAATTTGGTTAATTGGATAAAATTGAATTCCTTGAATTTTTTTAAAAAATGTTATTGGTAAAATAATTAAAATAAGAATTGATAATACTAAAGCAATAACTCCTCCTAATTTATTAGGAATTGATCGTAAAATTGCATAGGCAAATAAAAAATATCATTCAGGTTGAATATGTACAGGGGTTACTAATGGATTAGCTGGGATAAAATTATCAGGATCTCCAAGTAAATATGGATTAGTTAATGTTAATGAAATTAATAAAAATAAAATAATAATAAATCCAATAAGGTCTTTAAAAATAAAAAAGGGATGAAAGGGGATTTTATCTAAATTTCTATTAATTCCCAATGGATTATTAGATCCTGTTTGATGAAGGAATAAAAGATGAATTATTGTTATTATCAAAATAATAAAAGGTAAAATAAAATGGAATGTATAGAATCGAGTAAGAGTTGCATTATCAATTGCAAATCCTCCTCAAATTCAATTTACTAATATATTACCTAAATAAGGAATAGCTGATAGTAAATTTGTAATAACAGTAGCACCTCAAAATGATATTTGTCCTCATGGTAAAACATATCCTATAAAAGCTGTTGCTATTAATAAAAATAAGATAATAACTCCAATTATTCAAACATATTTAAAATTAAATGATTCATAGTAAATACCTCGTCCAATATGAATATAAATACAAATAAAAAAAAAAGAAGCTCCGTTAGCATGTAAGGTTCGAATTAATCATCCATAATTTACATTTCGGCAAATATAATTTACTCTATAAAAAGCTAATTCAATATTAGCTGTATAATATATAGTTAAAAATAATCCAGTAATAATTTGAATTATTAAGCATATACCTAATAAAGATCCAAAGTTTCATAAAGTTGAAATATTAGATGGCGTTGGGAGATCAATTAATGCTCTATTAATAATTTTAATAAGGGGATGAGTTTTACGAATTGTTTTATAATAATTTATCATTAGTTTAGTTAAATGATGATCGTAATGGGCCATAGAAAATATTAGTAATTTTAATAATTGCAATTAAAGTGATAAATAAATAAATAATTAATATAATTATTATTAAAAATGTTTGATTATTATATAATTTAGATAAATTAATTTTATTTTCATTGTTAAAGAATAAATATACATTAAAAAATTTATTTATTTCTAAATTATTAATATTAAAATTTATTCAAAATAAATTTTTTATTAATAAAATTCTTAATCTTATAATTAATAAAATATTTAAAAATAAATATATATTTAATCAAAAAGAAATTTTAAATATTTCGTTTGAGGCAATTCTTCTTACATAAATAAATAGTACTAAAAGACCTCCTATAAAAGTTAAAAATAAAATATAAGAAAATCAATATGTTTTAATAATTATTCCTGAAATTATACATGTAAATAGAGTTTGTAATAAAATTATTAATCCTATAGATAAAGGATTATTTAAAAAAAATATGATTGATGAAATTAAAATAATTATTATAGATAAAAGTATTTTTGTAATTTCAAAGAGTAGTTTAATTAAAATAATAATTTTGGAGATTATTGATAAAGATATTTCTTTTTCTTTGAAGTTTTTAAAGAAAATTCTTATTTTAGATTTACAAGACCAATGTTTTAGTTTAAACTATAAAAACAAACTAATGATAATTTTTTTTAATATAGGAATTTTAGTTATTATTATATTTATTTTAGGAAATATGATTTTTGTTTCTAAATATAAACATTTATTGATTGTTTTATTAAGTTTAGAGTTTATTGTTTTAAGAATTTTTTTTTTTATAGTTATTTTATTTAGTTATATTAATTTTGATATATATATATTAATAGTTTTTTTAGTTTTTTCTGTTTGTGAAGGAGCTTTAGGATTATCAATTTTGGTGTCAATAATTCGTACTCATGGTAATGATTATTTTCAAAGTTTTAATTTATTAAATTAATATGATAAAATTTTTAATAATAATATTTTTTATAATTCCTTTATGTTTCAATAAAAAAATATATTGAATGGTTCAGATAATATTATTTTTTATAATATTTATATTTATAAATATTATAATTAATATTGAAAATTATTGTAATTTAAGATATATGTATTCTTGTGATATTTTATCTTATGGTTTAATTTTATTAAGGATTTGAATTTGTATTTTAATAATTATAGCAAGTGAAAATTTAAATAAAATAAATTTTTATTTAAATTTTTTTATATTTAATTTAATATTTTTATTAATTATATTATATTTAACTTTTAGTGTTATAAATTTATTTATATTTTATTTATTTTTTGAGGGAAGATTAATTCCTACTTTATTATTAATTATTGGTTGAGGATATCAACCTGAACGAATTCAAGCTGGAATATATTTATTATTTTATACTTTATTTGTTTCATTACCTTTATTATTAGGGATTTTTTATATTTTTTATTGAAAAAATTCAATTATAATTTATTTTTTAAAATTTTATAGTTTTGATATTTATTTATTATATTTTTGTATAGTAATAGCTTTTTTGGTAAAAATACCTATATATTTTGTTCATTTATGATTACCTAAAGCACATGTAGAAGCTCCAGTTTCTGGTTCAATAATTTTAGCTGGAATTATATTAAAATTGGGGGGTTATGGATTATTACGGGTTATAATTATATTACAAGAATTGGGATTAAAATTTAATATTATTTGAATTATTATTTCTTTATTAGGTGGAATTTATATTAGTTTAAAGTGTTTTTGTCAAGTTGATATTAAGTCTTTAATTGCTTATTCTTCAGTTGCTCATATAAGAATAGTAATTGGTGGTATTATGACTATAAATTATTGAGGTTTTATTGGGTCTTATATTTTAATAATTGGTCATGGTTTATGTTCATCAGGTATATTTTGTTTAGCTAATATTAATTATGAACGATTAAATAGTCGTAGATTATTTATTAATAAAGGGATAATAAATTTTATACCTTCAATAAGTTTATGATGATTTTTATTATTATCTTCTAATATAGCAGCTCCCCCTTCTTTAAATTTAATAGGGGAAATTAGTTTAATTAATAGTTTATTAAGATGATCTTGGGTTTCCATATTTTTATTAATAATAATTTCTTTTTTTAGAGCCGGTTATAGTTTATATTTATATTCTTATACTCAACATGGTAAATATTATTTAGGAATTTATAGATTTTATACTGGTTTATCACGGGAGTATTTGTTATTAATATTACATTGATTTCCTTTAAATATTTTAATTTTAAAAATTGATTATATAATAATTTGATTTTAATTTATTTAAATAATTTAATTAAAATATTGATTTGTGGTTTCAAAAATATGAGTAATTCATTTTAAGTTATTCAAAAATATTCTATTTGTTTTATTATTTTTTTTTTTTTAATTTTATTTAGTGTATTGAATTTTTTTATATCTATTTATTTTATTATAAATAATATTATTTTTTTTTTAGAATGGGAAATTATTTCTTTTAATTCTATAAGAGTTATAATGAGAATTTTATTAGATTGAATATCTTTATTATTTATAATATTTGTTTCTTTAATTTCTTCAGTAGTTATTTATTATAGAAAAAGATATATAAGTTCTGAATTAAATTTAAATCGATTTATTATTTTAGTTTTATTATTTGTTTTTTCAATAATTTTATTAATTATTAGACCTAATATTATTAGTATTTTATTAGGTTGAGATGGTTTAGGGTTAGTTTCTTATTGTTTAGTAATTTATTATCAAAATATTAAATCTTATAATGCTGGTATATTAACTGCTTTATCTAATCGTATTGGTGATGTTTTTCTTTTAATAGTAATTGGTTGAATAATAAATTATGGTAGATGAAATTATTATTTTTATTTGGAGTTTATAAAAAATGATTTTGTAATATTTATAATTAGAATAATAATTATTATTGCTGCTATAACTAAAAGAGCTCAGATTCCTTTTAGTTCTTGATTACCTGCTGCTATAGCAGCTCCTACTCCTGTATCAGCTTTAGTTCATTCTTCAACTTTAGTAACTGCAGGGGTTTATTTATTAATTCGATTTAATTTATTATTAATTGATACTTTGTTCATTAAAGTTTTATTATTATTATCAGGGTTAACAATATTTATGGCTGGGATTTCTGCTAATTATGAATTTGATTTAAAAAAGATTATTGCTTTATCAACTTTAAGGCAATTAGGTTTAATAATAAGAATTTTAAGTATGGGTATGCCTAATTTAGCTTTTTTTCATTTATTAACTCATGCTATATTTAAAGCTTTATTATTTATGTGTGCAGGTGTAATTATTCATATAATAAATGATATTCAAGATATTCGATTTATAGGGGGTATTAGAAATTATATTCCTTTAACTGTTCTTTGTTTAAATATTTCTAATATATCTTTATGTGGTATACCTTTTTTATCTGGATTTTATTCTAAGGATTTAATTTTAGAAATAGTTAGATTAAGAAATTTAAATTTTTTTATTTTTATACTTTATTATATTTCAACAGGATTAACAATATTTTATAGTTTTCGTTTAGTAATATATTTAATAATTAATGATTATAATTTATTATCTATTTATAATTTATATGATGAAGATTATGTAATACTTAAAAGAATATTTGTTTTATTATTTATAAGAATTGTAATTGGAAGATTTTTAATATGATTAATTTTTTCTTATCCTTATATAATTTATTTACCAATAAATTTAAAATTAATAGTAATTTATGTAGTAGTTTTAGGTTTATTAATGGGGTTTATTATTAGAAATATAAGTATTTATTCTATTAATAAATTTTTATTTACTTATGAAATTAGAAATTTTTTATGTTTAATATGATTTATGCCTAATTTATCAACATATGGTTTAAATTTTTATTTTTTAAATTATAGTCAAGTTTTATTAAAAAATATTGATATAGGATGAAATGAATTATATAGTGGTCAAGGTATATTTATAATTTTAAAAAAATATTCTATTTTTTATAATTTTTTTCAAATAAATAATTATAAAATTTATTTATTTAGATTTGTTTTATGAATACTTATAATTTTTATAATAAATATTTTATAATTTAAATAGCTTATCTATTAGAGTATAATATTGAAGATATTAAGGAGATTATTTTAATCTTTAAATATTTATAAAAAAATTTTTTTAATTTTACAATGAAAATGTAATGTTTTATTAAACTATATAAATATAATAAGAAATATTAATGGAATTAAACCACTAAAAATTAAGTTAGTAGCTTAATTTTAAACTTTATATTTCTTTAATTGGAATATATAATTCAATGATATCATTAACAGTAATATACCTCTTTTTGGTTTCAATTAATTTATTAAATAAGGAGTAACAAAAACTCTATCTTTTAAGTCGAAATTAAATGCAAATTGCTTCTTATTTAAGATAAATTGATGTATCAATATTTTTTGATTGCAAATCAAATATTTTAAATTAAATTATAATCCTATAATTAATTTGTTCAATTTAATATATTTTGGTTTCATTCATAATATAACCCTATTAAAAGGATAATAATAAAAAAAAATCTAATTTTTGTTCAGATAACAAAATTTGTTAATTTAAATAAGTTAATAATTGGAAAAATTAATGCAATTTCTACATCAAAAATTAAAAAAATAACAGTAATTAAAAAAAAATGAAGAGAAAAAGGAATTCGAGCTGAAGATTTAGGGTCAAATCCGCATTCAAATGGGGAGTTTTTTTCTCGGTCAGAGAATGATTTTTTTGATAGAATAATAGATAAGAATATTATAATATTTGAAATTATAATAATAATAATTGAGGAGTAAGTAATTAGTAAGATTATTTATATTAACAATAATTAAACTTTTTGATTGGAAATCAAATATACTAAATATATTATATAAATGTTAATTACCTCACCAATAAATAGAAATATAGAGGAATAATCATACTACATCTACAAAATGTCAATATCAAGCTGCTGCTTCAAATCCAAAATGATGTTTATTAGAAAAATGATTATTAAGGTGGCGAATTAAACAGATTAAAAGAAATATAGTTCCAATTATAACATGAAGTCCATGAAATCCTGTTGCTATAAAAAATGTAGACCCATAAATTCTATCTGCAATGGTAAATGGGGCTTCATAATATTCATATGCTTGTAAAATTGTAAAGTAAATTCCTAAAATAATAGTAAGAAATAAGCCTTGAGTTATTTGAGAATAGTTATTTCTTATAATAGCATGATGAGCTCAAGTTACAGTTATTCCTGATGAAATTAAAATAATTGTATTAAGAAGAGGAATTTGGAATGGATTAAATGGAATAATATTAGTTGGAGGTCAAGTTGCTCCAATTTCAATATTTGGGGATAAACTTCTATGGAAAAAAGCTCAAAAAAATGAAATAAAAAAAAATACTTCAGAAATAATAAATAAAATTATTCCTCAACGTAATCCTTTAGTTACTAAAATAGTATGTTTTCCTTGAAGAGTTCCTTCACGGCAAATATCTCGTCATCATTGATATATAGTTAAAATTACAATTAAATATCCTAAAATAATTAAATTTATATTAAAGTTATGAAATCATTTAATTATTCCTGTTACTAAAGTTAATACTCCAATAGCTCCAGTCAAAGGTCATGGTCTATAGTCAACTAAATGATATGGGTGATTAAAGTTATTTTTCATTAATTTACTTCTCTAGAATATAATGTTCTTAAAATGGCAATTACATAAGATTGAATAACCGCAACTGCTGATTCTAAAATTAATAATAATATTTGGATAAAAATTAATATAATAATAAGATAAGGTGAAAGATTAGGACCTGTTCTACTTAATAATGTTATTAATAAATGTCCTGCAATTATATTAGCTGTTAGTCGAACTGCTAAAGTTCCTGGTCGAATAATATTTCTGATAGTTTCAATTAATACTATAAAAGGTATAAGAATTTTTGGAGTTCCTTGGGGAATTATGTGGATAAATATATGTTGAGTGTTATTAATTCACCCATAAAATATAAATCTTAATCATAAAGGTAAAGAAATTGATATTGATAAAGTTAAATGACTAGTTCTAGTGAAAATATAAGGAAATAAGCCTAAAAAGTTATTATATAGAATAAATGTAAATATAGAAATAAAAATGAAAGTAGATCCATTAGAATTTTTATTTAATAAAGTTTTAAATTCTTTATGTAATTTATTTAAGATAAAATTTCAAAAAAAAAAATAACGATTAGGAATTAATCAGAAAGAATATGGAATAAATATTAATCCAATAAATGTTCTAATTCAATTTAAAGGTAAATTTAATAGATTGGTAGATGGATCAAAAATTGAGAATAAATTAGTTATCATTTTCAGTATAAGTTATTTTTTTTTTTATTATTATAGTTAATATTATTATTATTAATATTATTATTAATAAAAATATAATAATTTATAATATTAAAAATAATAAAAATAATAATAAAAAAAAAGAAAGAAAATATTCAATTAATAGGTATTATTTGTGGAATAAAAGAATATTATAAAATTATAATAATTTAAATTTGACATATTTATGTTATTTTTTAACTAATCCTTTCATTAGAAGTAATTGCTAATTTACTATAATATGATTTAAGAGACCATTACTTGCTTTCAGTCATCTAATGAAGAATAATTATTAATTCAATTAATAAAATTTTTAATTTGAATTCTTTCAATTACAATGGGTATAAATCTATGATTTGCTCCACAAATTTCAGAACATTGTCCATAAAAAATTCCCGGTCGATTAATAAAAAAATTAGTTTGATTTAATCGACCGGGATTTGCATCTACTTTTACACCAAGTGATGGGATAGTTCATGAATGAATTACATCAGTTGCTGTTACTATAATACGAATTTCATTATTTATAGGTAAAATAATACGATTGTCTACATCTAATAATCGAAAATTGTTTTCATTTATTTCATTGATAGGAGTTATATAGGAGTCAAATTCAATATTATTAAAATCTGAATATTCATAACTTCAATATCATTGATGACCAATTGATTTTAAGGTAATTAAAGGGTTATTTAATTCATCTAAAAGATATAATAAGCGTAAAGAAGGTAAAGCAATAAAAATTAAAGTAATTGCTGGGATAATTGTTCAAATTAATTCAATTAATTGTCCTTCCAATAAAAAACGATTAATATATTTATTAAAAAGTAATCTTAATATTAAATATCCTACTAAAATAGTAATTATAATTAAGATAATTAATGTATGATCATGAAAAAAAATAATTTGTTCTATTAAAGGGGAAGCTCTATTTTGAAGATTAAAATTAGATCATGTTGCCATTTCTAAAAAAAGGATAATCCTTTATAAATGGGGTTTAAATCCATTACATAAAATCTGCCATATTAGAAATTTCTTAAAATAGGAATTTCATTATAAGAATGTTCTGCTGGTGGGAGATTTTGAAATCATTCAATTGAGGAAGATAAATTTAAAGAAAATAAAATTAAACGTTTATTAATTAATGATTCTCAAATAATAATTAAAATTAATATTACTGTTAAAAGAGAAATATAAGATCCTAAAGAAGAAATAATATTTCAAGAAATATAAGCATCTGGATAATCAGAATAACGACGAGGTATGCCAGCTAATCCTAAAAAATGTTGAGGAAAAAATGTTAAATTTACTCCAATAAATATAGTAAAAAATTGAATTTTTAAAAGGTAAGGATTAAGAGTTAATCCTGTAAATAATGGGTATCAATGAATAAATCCTGCTATAATTGCAAATACTGCTCCTATAGATAATACATAATGGAAATGTGCTACTACATAATAAGTATCATGTAATGTAATATCAATAGAAGAATTAGCTAATACTACTCCTGTTAATCCTCCTACAGTAAATAAAAATACAAATCCTAATCTTCAAAGAATAGAAGGTCTATAATTGATTTGAGTTCCATGTAAAGTAGCTAATCAACTAAAAATTTTAATTCCTGTTGGTACTGCAATAATTATTGTTGCTGAAGTAAAATATGCTCGTGTATCAATATCTATTCCTACAGTAAATATATGATGAGCTCAAACTACAAATCCTAGTAATCCAATTGCTATTATGGCATAAATTATACCTAAAGATCCAAATGTTTCCTTTTTTCCTCTTTCTTGTGAAATAATATGAGAAATTATACCGAATCCTGGTAAAATTAAAATATAAACTTCAGGATGACCAAAAAATCAAAATAAATGTTGATATAAAATAGGATCTCCTCCTCCAGCTGGATCAAAAAATGAAGTATTTAAATTTCGATCCGTTAATAATATAGTAATAGCTCCTGCTAATACAGGTAATGATAATAATAATAATAATGCTGTAATTCCTACAGCTCACACAAATAAAGGTATTTGATCAAATGATATACCATTTACTCGTATATTAATAATTGTTGTAATAAAGTTAATTGCCCCTAAAATAGATGAAATTCCAGCTAAATGAAGGGAAAAAATTGCTAAATCAACTGATGTTCCTCTGTGGGCAATATTAGATGAAAGGGGGGGATAAACAGTTCATCCTGTACCGGCTCCATTTTCTACAATTCTTCTCGAAATTAAAAGAGTTAGAGATGGGGGTAATAATCAAAATCTTATATTATTTATTCGTGGGAATGCTATATCTGGAGCTCCTAATATAAGGGGAACTAATCAATTTCCAAATCCTCCAATTATAATTGGTATAACTATAAAAAAAATTATAATGAATGCATGAGCTGTAACAATAGTATTATAAATTTGGTCATCTCCAATTAATGATCCTGGATTTCCTAATTCAGCTCGAATTAATATTCTTAATGATGTTCCTACTATTCCTCTTCAAATTCCAAAAATAAAATATAATGTTCCAATATCTTTATGATTTGTTGAATAAAGTCATTTTCGCATTAAAATAAATAATAAAATGGCTGAGATTTAAGCGATAAATTGTAAATTTATTAACAAGAATTAAATTCTTTTTTATTAAGTAAAATAAAGCTTTATATTCAAATAAATGATTTAAAATTGCAAATTTTAAGGTATAATTAATATAAAATTATTAAGGCTTAAAGATGAAATTTTCTTTATAAATAATTTTGAAGACTATTAGTTTTATTTAACTTAAAACCTTAAAATTATATAAAAAAAAAGGTTCTTAATCTTAGTCCTCTAATAGAAACAAAAGAAAAAAAATTTAATATGTAAAATATATTATTTTTAATTTTAATATTAATTCATTTTAATTTAAGATAATTAAATATAAATGAAGAATATAAAATTCGTACATAAAAAAATAATAAAATTAATCTTATTATGATTAATATAAAAGATAAAAAATAAAATTGTTTATTTATTAAAAAATTAATAATAATTCATTTTGGAAAAAATCCAATAAAAGGGGGGAGTCCTCCTAAGGATAGAAAGTTAATTAATAATGATAATTTAATTATATAATTTAAATTAATAAAAAATAATTGGTTAATAAAAAATATATTAATTATTGAAAATAATAAACATATAATTCTAATAATAAATGAATATATTATAAAATAAAATATTCATAAGTTTTCACTAATTATTAAAGCAGATATTATTCATCTTAAATTATTAATAGAGGAAAAAGCTATTATTTTTCGAAGGGATGTTTGATTTAATCCTCCAATAGCTCCAATAATAGCATTTATGATAATAATAATAATTAAAAAATTATTTATATAATAATAAGACAAAAGAATTATAGGGGAAATTTTTTGTCAAGTTATTAATAGAAAACTATTAAATCAAGATAATCCTTCAATAATATTAGGAAATCAGAAATGAAATGGGGCTGATCCTATTTTTATTAATAAAGAAGAATTAATTATGATTATAATATAGTTATTTATTTCAAAAGTTTTTATTAATATTATTTTAAAAATAATACAAAATAATAAATTAATAGATGCAATAGCTTGTGTAATAAAATATTTTAAAGAAGCTTCAGAAGTTAAAATATTATCAGAATTATTAATTAGGGGAATAAATCTTAATAAATTAATTTCTAATCCAATTCAACATCCAAATCAAGAATTTGAAGAAATTGAAATTAATGTTCTAAAAAATATAAAAAATATAAAAAATATTTTATTTGAATTAAATATAAAAAAAATATAAAATAGAGTTAATTTAATCTCAAATATAAAATTAAAATTTATAATTATAATTATATTTTAGTGTATGATGCACAATAGTTTTTGATATTATTAGATATAGTTTAATTCTATAAAATATAATAAAGGTAAAAAATTTACTTAATTTATTCTATCAGAATAACCCTTTAATCAGGCACTTTATTTTAAAAAAAAGGTATTTCCTTTATATTTGAGGTATGAACCCAAAAGCTTTATTTAGCTTATTTTTAA